CAGAAGAAGAGACACAAGAAAATGAAAAAAAAAAAAAAGAAGAACAAAAAAAAGAAGAATACAAAATACAAGAGAAAATACGAATAGAAATAGCAGAAGCTTGGGATACCTTTCTATTTACGCAAGTAATAAGAGGTTCCGCATTAGTAAGCCAATCCTTTCTTAGAAAATATATTATATTACCTTCATTGATAATAGCTAAAAATATAGTCCGTATGTTATTATTTCAATTTCCCGAATGGTCCGAAGACTTAAAAGATTGGAATAAAGAAATGCATATAAAATGTACCTATAATGGTGTTCAATTATCAGAAACTGAATTTCCAAAAAAATGGTTGACAGACGGTATTCAGATAAAGATCCTATTTCCTTTTTGCCTTAAACCTTGGCGCAGGTCTAAGCTACAATCCCCTCAAAAAAATCTGTTGAAACTGAAAAATAAAGGACAAAAAGATGATTTTTGTTTTTTAACAGTTTGGGGAATGGAAACTGAATTTCCTTTTGGTTCTCCCCGAAAAAGACGTTCATTTTTTAAACCCATTTCCAAAGAACTAAAAAAAAAAATTAGAAAATTGCAAAAGAGGTCCTTTGTAATTATAGAATTTTTAAAAAAAAGAACAAAATTTTTTATAAACATCTTAAAAGAAACAAAAAAATGGATCGTAAAAAGAATTCTATTTATAAAAAGAATAATCAAAGAACTTTTTATAAGAAATCTACTTCTATTTTTTGGATTAAGAAAAATATCTGAATTGAGTGAAACTAGAAAAGAAAAAGATTCGATAATGATGAATCAAACAATTCATGAATCGTCCATTCAAATTGGATTTATGGATTTGAAAGATTTTTCATTAACAGAAAAAAAAATGAAAGATTTGACTGATAGAACAGCCACAATCAGGAATCAAATAGATAAAATTACAAAGGATAAGAAGAAAGAGTTTTTAACTTCGAAACTAAATAATAAAATAACTATTAGTTCTAATAAAAAAAGTTATGCTATTAAACTAGTCCAACAAATTCAAAATATTTCGTATAAATTTAAAAGAAGAAATGTTCGATTTATCCGTAAATCATATTTTTTTATAATATTTTTAATGGAAAGAATTTATATGGATATCGTTCTATCTATCATTTCTATTCCGCGGATCCATACACAACTTTTTTTTAAATTATCAAAAAAAATTCTTGATAAATACATTTCCAATAATGAAACAAATAAAGAAAAAATTAATAAAATAAATCAAAATACACTTCGCTTTATTTCGACTATAAAAAAGTCGCCTTTTGATATTAGTAAGAAAAATTTGAAAAGCATTTTTGATTTATCCTCCTTGTCACAAGCATATGTATTTTACAAATTATACCAAACTCAATTTATTAACTTGTATAACTTGTATAAGTTAAGATATGTTTTTGAATATCAAGGAACGTCTCTTTTTCTTAAGAATGAAATAAGGAATTCTTTCGAAGAACAAGAAATATTGCATTCTGAATTACGACCGAAATCTCTTTTTTATTCTGGAATGAATCAATGGAAAAACTGGTTAAAAGGTTATTATCAATATGATTTATCCCCAATTAGATGGTATTATTTAGTGCCCCAAAAATGGAGAACTAAAATCAATCAACAACGTATGGATCAGAATAAAGATTTAAACAAAGAGTATTCTGATAAAAAAACAGACCAATTAATTTATTACAAAAAATTAAATGTAAATAATTTTGAAGCAAATTCATTATTGAATGAAAAATATAACTTTCAAAAACACTATATTTATGACCTTTTCTCATATAAATCTATTAATTATGAAAATAAGAAGCTTTATGTATCACCATTAGGTATAAATAATAAAAAGAGGATTTCTTATGATTACAATATACATAAGGATATATTATTTAATATGTCAGAAGATCTTATTCCTCTCAATGATTATCTAGGGGAAGATAACATTATGAATCTGAAGAAAATTTCAGATAGAAAATATTTTGATTGGAAAATTTTCCATTTTTGTCTTAGAAAAAAAGTCGATATTAAGTCCTGGATCGATCCCAAGGGTAATAAAAATACTAAGGCTGAGGTTACTAATTATGAACTAATTGACAAAATTACTAATAAAAAGAGTCTTTCTTATCTTACAGTATCCAAAAATAAAAAAATCTGTCCATCCAAGAAAAAAAAAAACCTTTTTGATTGGATGGGAATGAATGAAGAAATACTAAGTCGCCCTATATCGAGTCTGAAACTTTGGTTCTTCCCAGAAATTATTCTATTTTATAATACGTATAAAATGAAACCGTGGATCATACCAATCAAAGTACTTCTTTTCAATTTGAATGGAAATCAAAATTTTAGTGAAAATCCAAATATCAATAGAAAGAGAGAAGGGGATCCTTTTATATTATCAAATAAAAAAAAAAATATTATTGAATTAAAGAATCTAAATCAAAAAGAAAAAGAATCCACAGGACAAGGTAGTCTTGAATCAGATGCACAAAACCAAGATTCTCTTGGATCAGTTCTCTCAAACCAAGAAAAAGATATTGAAGAAAATTCTGCAGGCTCAAATATGAAAAAACGTAGAAAGAAAAAACAATCCAAGAGTAACACAGAAGCAGAGCTTGATTTTTTCCTAAAAAGGTATTTACGGTTTCAATTGAGATGGAATGAGTTTTTAAATCAAAGAATGATGAATAATATCAAAGTATATTGTCTCCTGCTTAGATTGATAAATCCAAAAGAAATTGCTATGGCGTCTATTCAAAGGGGAGAAATGAATTTGGATATTCTGACGATTCAAAAGAATTTAACTCTGACAAAATTGATGAAAAGTGGGATATTAATTATCGAACCGGTACGTTTGTCTATAAAAAATGACGGACAATTTCTTATCTATCAAATGATAAATATTTCATTGGTTCATAAAAGTAAACCTCCAATTAATCAAAGATATCGAGAAAAAGGTTATAGTGATAAGAAAAATTTTGATAAATCCATTGCAAAACATCAAAAAATGCCTGAAAACGGGGACAAAATACGTTCCGATTTGTTTGTTCCTGAAAATATTTTATCCACTAAACGGCGAAGAGAATTAAGAATTCTAATTTCTTTCTATTCAAGTAATAGAAATGTTATACAAAAAAATCTAGTATTTTTCAAATACATAAAAAACTGTAGTGAAGTTTTGGATAAAACCAAAAGAGATAAAAATAAATTAATTAAATTAAAGTTCTTTCTTTGGCCTAATTATCGATTAGAAGATTTAGCTTGTATGAATCGATATTGGTTTGATACTAATAATAGCAGTCGTTTTAGTATGGTAAGGATACATATGTATCCACGATTGTAAATTCATTAATAACAACCTTTGGCATGCATTCTCTACCCTATCCGATATATGAAAGAAAGAGATACATACATGCATTTTTTACATTCCATTCTGATAACTGAATACTAATTCAATGCATGTATTAATATCCATTAGGTCTATAAATGAATCAACAGAATCTTGTTATTTTTTATTTGCAGTTTTTTGTTTTTAAGTTAATAATGGTTTTCCCCTTTTTTTGAGTGTAGAAATAGAACCTCTTTTCTTATCGTATCCAAATCAAATTGAAAACTGGATTAATTCATTTTTTTTTTTTTTATGAGTTGATAAAATTAGTAACTCATAAACAAATTAAGATTATTGTATATACAAACTATAAATGAGTAGCATTATTCTTACTGATTGGTAAAATTTATTTATTGAATTGTAAAAAGAAAAATAAAAGGATAGAAGGTTCTGTTTTATGGTAAAAAATTCATTCATTTCCGTTATTTCACAAGAAGAAAAAAAAGAAAACAGTGGGTCCGTTGAATTTCAAGTAGTTAGCTTCACCAATAAGATACGAAGACTTACTTTACATTTGGAATTGCACAGAAAAGACTATTTATCCCAGAGAGGTCTACGTAAAATCCTGGGAAAACGGCAACGGCTTCTGTCTTATTTGTCAAAGAAAAATAAAGTACATTATAAAGAATTAATTAGTCGGCTGGATATTCGAGAATCAAAAACTCGTTAAATTTAAAAGTCACTTGAATTATTTGATTTACTAGATCTTGAATTTTGATGAATTTCTTTTCGTTTTCAGCAATTCATGAAAGAATGAATCGAGGAATAACCTATGAATGTAACAACTACAAGAAAAGACCTCATGATAGTCAATATGGGACCTCACCACCCATCAATGCATGGTGTTCTTCGGCTCATCCTTACTCTAGATGGTGAAGATGTTATTGATTGTGAGCCGATATTGGGTTATTTACACAGAGGGATGGAAAAAATTGCGGAAAACAGAACAGTTATACAATATTTGCCTTATGTAACACGTTGGGATTATTTAGCGACTATGTTCACAGAAGCAATAACTGTAAATGGACCCGAACAGTTGGGGAATATTCAAGTACCTAAAAGAGCCAGTTATATCAGAGTTATTATGTTAGAGTTGAGTCGTATAGCTTCTCATCTCTTATGGCTTGGCCCTTTTATGGCAGATATTGGTGCACAGACTCCTTTTTTCTATATTTTCCGAGAAAGAGAATTAATATATGATCTATTTGAAGCTGCCACCGGTATGAGAATGATGCATAATTATTTTCGTATCGGAGGAATAGCAGCCGATCTACCTCATGGATGGATAGATAAATGTTTAGATTTTTGTGATTATTTTTTAACAGCGATTTCTGAATACCAAAAACTTATTACGCGGAATCCCATTTTTTTAGAACGAGTTGAGGGGGTAGGCATTATTGGCGGAGAAGAAGCAATAAATTGGGGTTTATCAGGACCGATGCTACGGGCTTCTGGAATCCAATGGGATCTTCGTAAAGTTGATCGTTATGAATGTTACGACGAATTTGATTGGGAAATCCAGTGGCAAAAAGAAGGAGATTCATTAGCTCGTTATTTAGTCCGAATCAGTGAAATGACAGAATCTATAAAAATTATTCAACAGGCTCTGGAAGGAATTCCTGGGGGACCCTATGAGAATTTAGAAATTCGATCCTTTGATAGAGAAAAGGATCCAGAATGGAATGATTTTGACTATCGATTCATTAGTAAAAAAACCTCCCCCACCTTTGAATTGCCGAAGCAAGAACTATATGTAAGAGTTGAAGCCCCAAAGGGGGAATTGGGAATTTTTTTAATAGGAGATCAGAGTGGTTTTCCTTGGAGATGGAAAATTCGCCCACCCGGATTTATCAATTTACAAATTCTTCCTCAGTTAGTTAAAAGAATGAAATTGGCTGATATTATGACAATATTAGGTAGCATAGATATCATTATGGGAGAAGTAGATCGTTAAAATGATAATTGATACAACAGAAGTACAAGATATCAATTCTTTTTCCAGATTGGAATCCTTCAAAGAGTTCTATGGAATCATATGGATGCTTGTACCTATTTTGAGTCTTGTATTGGGAATTACAATAGGTGTACTCGTAATTGTGTGGTTAGAAAGAGAAATATCCGCAGGAATACAACAACGTATTGGTCCGGAATATGCCGGTCCTTTGGGAATTCTGCAAGCTCTAGCCGATGGTACAAAATTAATTTTCAAAGAGAATATTCTCCCATCTCGAGGGGATACTCGTTTATTCAGTATAGGACCTTCCATAGCAGTTATATCCATTTTACTAAGTTATTCAGTAATTCCTTTTAGTTATCACCTTGTTTTATCCGATCTCAATATCGGTGTTTTTTTATGGATTGCTATTTCAAGTATTGCTCCCATCGGACTTCTTATGTCAGGATATGGATCAAATAATAAATATTCCTTTTTAGGTGGTCTACGAGCTGCGGCTCAATCAATTAGTTATGAAATTCCATTAACTCTTTGTGTATTATCAATATCTCTACGTGTGATTCGGTTAAACATAAACTTTTCTTTCCTTCTTTCTTTTTAGGAAAGAAATTGAATAGATATATCTTCATTTTTTTATTCATTATTTAGGTTGATGAACTAAATCAGATAGTTATATGAGTGAAAGAAAACAGCTTCTAAATTAGCAGTAAAAAAATTGAGTCTCATCTCCTATGTACAAGAATTAAAAGAAAATAAAAATAAACAAGACCTTTATCCCCAAGATCGGTTGATTAATCAGCCAAGCTTGAAGCGGGCTCAAAAGCTCAACCAACCATATATAGTTTTTATTATCCTTTCTATGTAGTACTATAATGGACCATTGAGTAAAAATGAGTGGATGGTTAGGAACACAAAAATACATAAAGGATTAGTAATGGAGATTTTTATGTAAATTATACAAAAGGGTATTTTTCATAACATAAAAAGAATACTAATTGGGGCTTTACGTTGGTAGAAATGATCAAGCAGTACTCCTCATGATTCCGATCCAGAGTATGCTCCTATCCACAGATTAAAAAAAATGACTATCGGGAACGAAATAATCCTTTTTTTTTTTTGAAACTCCCTTTTTAAGAAAGAAGAAGAGAAACGAAAAAAATCCTTTTTTTTTTTCTTTCATATATTCATAGAGATATTGTGTCATGATTCATGAAATACTGAATTCTATAATTTTTTTTTTCGTAATCGAAAAGGATGGATTGAAATATCTATTGATATTTCTACAAGGAGTATTTTATTGAAGGATTAAGTTATTACTCACAACAAAGAAAAATTAAAATTATTAAGGGACAAGATCAATTCAGAAGCGTTTTTTAGTTATTATTATAGCATCTAGCAGACAGAATTTCATTGGTTTAATTCGGGATCTTCCAATAGGTTTTTACTTTTCTATATTTATATTACAACCATATTAAGATAAATAGTATTGGAATAATATTGGTTTGGTCCTTTTAAATTTATTTTTGGCCCCCGAGGAGCCGTATGAGGTGAAAATCTCATGTACGGTTCTGTAATAGCGATGGGAACAGTGATGTTATCATCGACTATGATTATCTAACAGTTCAAGTACAGTTGATATAGTTGAGGTCCAATCAAAATATGGTTTTTGGGGATGGAATTTGTGGCGTCAGCCTATAGGATTTGTTGTTTTTCTAATTTCTTCCCTAGCAGAATGTGAGAGATTACCTTTTGATTTACCAGAAGCAGAAGAAGAATTAGTAGCCGGTTATCAAACCGAATATTCTGGTATCAAATTCGGTTTATTTTACGTTGCTTCCTATCTAAACTTATTAGTTTCTTCATTATTTGTAACAGTTCTTTACTTGGGTGGTTGGAATATCTCTATTCCATACATATTCGTTCCTGAGCTATTTGAAATAAATAAAGTGGGTAGAGTTTTTGGAATGACAATTGGTATTTTTATTACATTAGCTAAAACTTATTTGTTTTTGTTCATTTCTATTACAACAAGATGGACTTTGCCTAGGCTAAGAATAGACCAATTATTAAATCTTGGATGGAAATTTCTTTTACCCCTTTCTCTCGGTAATCTATTATTAACAACTTCTTCCCAACTCCTTTCACTGTAAAGAAAAAAGGAATACACTATTTTATAGTTAGGACTTTTCTCAAACAAGAGAAAGAAACAAACATTAAATTATTTATAGATCTTTACAATATGTTCCCTATGCTAACTGGGTTCATGAATTATGGTCAACAAACAGTACGAGCTGCAAGGTACATTGGTCAAGGGTTCATGATTACTTTATCCCACGCAAACCGTTTACCTGTAACTATTCAATATCCTTATGAAAAATTAATTACGTCGGAACGTTTCCGCGGTCGAATTCATTTTGAATTTGATAAATGTATTGCTTGTGAAGTATGTGTTCGTGTATGTCCTATAGATCTCCCCGTTGTTGATTGGAAATTGGAAACCGGTATTCGAAAGAAACGATTATTTAATTACAGTATTGATTTCGGAATTTGTATATTTTGTGGTAACTGCGTTGAGTATTGTCCAACAAATTGTTTATCAATGACTGAAGAATATGAGCTTTCGGCCTATGATCGTCATGAATTAAATTATAATCAAATTGCTTTAGGTCGTTTACCAATATCAGTAATTGAGGATTATACAATTCGAACAATTTTGAATTCGCCCAAAATAAAATAAAAAATTTAAAACTCTTTAATTAATTTCAAATTAAATTAATTTAATATTTAATTAAAATGAAAAAGTAATTTCCAATTATCAAGGTTCAATTTGATCTAATCTAAAGGAATGATTTCTTTTTTTTTCTAGTCAATGACTATATAAATTCTGACCAATTGTTAATTGGTTGGTGAGAAAGGCAACTAAAATGAAATTGAAATATATATTATATGTTTGTTTTGAACTAAATGACCTTTATCGCTTGAAAGAAAAAAGATATTGGTACACCAATTCTACCTACATCAATTTTAATTTAACCCCAGTCAATTAGAATTAAATGTTTCAACAATTTGGAGCATATAGAATATTATAAAAAATTTCCCGGTCGGGTCAATAAAATCATGAAAAACATTTCGATTTATCTTAAAAAAAATGGATTTGCCTGGACCAATACATGATTTTCTTTTAGTTTTTCTGGGATCAGGTCTTATAGTAGGAGCTCTAGGAGTAGTGTTATTTACTAATCCAATTTTTTCTGCCTTTTCGTTGGGATTGGTTCTTGTTTGCATATCCTTATTTTATATTTCATCAAACTCCCATTTTGTAGCGGCTGCACAGCTCCTTATTTATGTAGGAGCTATAAATGTTTTAATACTATTTGCTGTAATGTTCATGAGTGGTTCAGAATATTACAAAGATTTGAACCTTTGGACTGTTGGTGATGGGATTACTTCGTTGGTTTGTACAAGTATTTTTGTTTCACTAATTAGTACTATTCTAAATACGTCTTGGTACGGGATTATTTGGACGACAAAATCAAATCAGATTATAGAACAAGATTTGATAAGTAATAGTCAACAAATTGGAATTCACCTATCAACCGATTTTTTTCTTCCATTTGAACTGATTTCGATAATACTTTTAGTTGCTTTGATAGGTGCAATTGCTGTTGCTCGGCAATGATAAATCTTTATAATCGTTAACAGCAATCAAAAATCAACCCCGTTCCGTGTTATAAAATTCATTTATCTTCAATTCTATTTGAAGACTCTCATTTTTTTTTATCTATCACCAAATACAACTCTCTTGCTTTGTACTTATTATAGTTTGATAGTAAATGAACTCGTTTGAATTGTTGTTCATATTGAAATGAATCCAAATTAATAAGGAGCTGGTCAATGATACTCGAATATGTACTTGTTTTGAGTGCCTATTTATTTTCTATTGGTATCTATGGATTGATCACGAGCCGAAATATGGTTAGGGCCCTTATGTGTCTTGAACTTATACTGAATGCAGTTAATATGAATTTCGTAACATTTTCAGATTTTTTTGATAGTCGACAATTAAAAGGAAATATTTTCTCAATTTTTGTTATAGCTATTGCAGCTGCAGAAGCCGCTATTGGGCTAGCTATTGTTTCGTCAATTTATCGTAACAGAAAATCAATTCGTATCAATCAATCGAATTTATTGAATAAATAAAATGAATAAATTTAGACTATTCATTAATTTAAATTATCATCAACCTCAATTAGTATGATTTTCAATCAGCATGTATGATACATAGATTTGAGAAAAAAGGGAAAATCAAAGTATCTTGGCCCAATTTCATGAGTCAATCCAGAATTAGATTGATTGGAAAAATTCTGGTAAAATCATTGATTCATCTGGTGTCTAAATATATGATTCATTAAAAAGTTTACTAGATCGAAAATTTATGGCATTCAAAAAGTTATAGATCCAATGTCACATTCAGTAAAAATTTATGATACCTGTATAGGATGTACTCAATGTGTCCGAGCCTGCCCAACAGATGTATTAGAAATGATACCTTGGGATGGATGTAAAGCTAAGCAAATTGCTTCTGCTCCAAGAACAGAAGACTGTGTCGGTTGTAAGCGATGTGAATCCGCCTGCCCGACGGATTTTTTGAGCGTTCGGGTTTATTTATGGCACGAAACAACTCGAAGTATGGGTCTAGCTTATTAATACGTTCCAAAAAAAACCACTTAAATACATTTTGAATACAGTTGATTTTTTTTACCGACAAAAACCCGTGTTCAAAAACAGAAAATAGAATAATTATTCTATTTTTTTTAGCACGGGTTTTTTTGTCCAAGTGTATCTTGTCTTTACCACGAATTATTTTCCTTGGTTAACAATAATTGTAGTTTTGCCGATATTGGCAGGTTCTTTTATTTTCTTTCTCCCCCATAGAGGAAATAAAGTAATTAGGTGGTATACTATATGTATATGCGTATTAGAGCTTCTTTTAACAACCTATACATTCTGTTCTCATTTCCAATTGGACGATCCATTAACTCAATTAGCAGAGGATTATAAATGGATCAATTTTTTTGATTTTTATTGGAGATTGGGGGTAGATGGACTTTCTATAGGACCTATTTTACTGACGGGATTTATTACCACTTTAGCTATTTTAGCGGCTTGGCCAATTACTCGGGATTCCCGATTATTCCATTTTCTGATGTTAGCAATGTACAGTGCTCAAATAGGATTATTTTCTTCTCGAGACCTTTTACTTTTTTTCATCATGTGGGAGTTAGAATTAATTCCCGTTTATCTACTTCTATCGATGTGGGGGGGAAAGAAACGTCTCTATTCAGCTACAAAGTTCATTTTGTATACTGCGGGAGGTTCTATTTTTTTATTAATAGGGGTTTTAGGTATTGGTTTATATGGTTCTAATGAACCAACATTAAATTTTGAAACATTAGCTAATCAATCGTATCCTGCGGCACTAGAAATAATATTCTATATTGGATTTCTTATTGCTTTTGCTGTCAAATCACCGATTATACCCTTACATACATGGTTACCAGACACCCATGGAGAGGCACATTATAGTACTTGTATGCTTCTAGCTGGAATTTTATTAAAAATGGGAGCCTACGGGTTGATTCGGATCAATATGGAAATTTTACCCCACGCCCATTCCCTATTTTCGCCCTGGTTGATTACAATAGGCGCAATACAAATAATCTATGCAGCTTCAACATCTCCGGGTCAACGTAATTTAAAAAAAAGAATAGCCTATTCCTCTATATCTCATATGGGTTTCATAATTATTGGAATTGGCTCTATAACCGATACGGGACTCAATGGAGCCATTTTACAAATAATCTCTCATGGATTTATTGGGGCTGCTCTTTTTTTCCTGGCAGGAACGAGTTATGATAGAATACGTCTTCTTTATCTTGACGAAATGGGTGGAATGGCTATCCCCCTCCCCAAAAAATTTACGATGTTCAGTATCTTATCAATGGCCTCTCTTGCATTACCGGGCATGAGCGGTTTTGTTGCAGAATTATTAGTATTTTTAGGAATAATTACTAGTCAAAAATATCTTTTAATGCCAAAAATACTAGTTACTTTTTTAATGGGAGTGGGAATGATATTAACGCCTATTTATTTATTATCTATGATACGTCAAATGTTCTATGGATACAGGATATTTAATATTCCAAACTCTTATTTTTTTGATTCTGGACCGCGAGAGTTATTTGTTTCGATCGCTATCCTTCTACCAATAATAGGTATCGGTATTTATCCGGATTTCGTTCTTTCATTATCAGTTGACAAGGTCGAAGCTATTATATCTAATTATTTTTATCGATAGTTTTTAGGAAAAAAGAACAAATCAAAAAGCAATCCTATTTGTTTGTATATTGTTCGTTGTACAATGAGAAAGAAAAGTCTTTTTTCTCTTAAGCTTAAGTAGGATTTTATCTTAAGTTTTAAGTTAAGTAAAAATCCAATTTGAATTGTAACCAGATGGATTTGGCCTTTGCGAGAACCATTTGAATCAAGCAGTGTACTGATTCAAATGGTTCTCGACAGTTTATTTCTTATTTGATATTCTTACTTAAAATAATATTTCTTATTTATAAAATATATGAATAATATTCTATCTTTGTATTCGTTAGAATATTTTTCATTTAATTAGCTGCTAGTGTAAATTAAATGAACCATAACTATGTAATCCTATTCCTAATAAATTGACTCCAAAATAGCATATCCAAATGATTAGGAAGCCCATAGAAGCCACAATTGCGGAATTTACACTTTCTAAATTTTTAGTTGTTCGAGTATGTAAATAAATCGCAAATATAGTCCAAGTAATAAATGCCCAAGTTTCTTTTGGATCCCAATTCCAATAGGATCCCCATGCCTCGTTAGCCCATACTGCTCCCGAAAGAATACCTATGGTTAAAAAGATAAACCCTAAACTAATAATCCGATAACTCCAATGATCCAATTGTTGAATAAGTTGAGCTTTATAATAATTTCTAAAAGAAAAAAAAGAAGTGCTATTGTTTCTTTCAGTCATGTATTGGATCTCTTCAAAGAAAAATGACTCATTTAAAAAATTATTGTTTTTACTAAAAATCCTTAGAGCTTTTCGAAATGTAATGACTAAGAGAGCTACTGATAATAATGATCCACATAAAAGAGCTGCATAGCCCAATATCATCATACTTACGTGCATCATTAACCAATGGGATTGGAGAGCGGGCACTAAAATTTCTGATTGATGCATTTCAGCTAACAGGCCTGAAGTAACAAAGCCTTGGGTAAAAATGGTAGTTGGCGCAGTTATTGTGCTTAAATAATTTTGATGTTTTTTAACATATGGAATCATATGAATAATGGAAAAACTCCATGAAAGAAAAATTAATGATTCATATAAATTACTTAATGGTAAATGGCCCGAATAAATCCAACGAGTGACTAATAATCCTGTTATACAGAAAAAAGTAGCTATCATCCCTTTTTCTGACGAATCATATAGTCCTATGATTTCATCGACTGATAAGCTTATCAAATAAATTGTAATTACAATTGAAACGATCGAAAAGGATATATGAGTTAATATATGTTCTAAAGTAGAAAATATCATAATAAAAAAAGGGGTGCAAGGTTCTATGGAATTAAAATTTTGAATTGAATTCATTATAGGACTTATTATATCTCTTGTATAAGATGCCATGCCGCCACTCGGACTCGAACCGAGATGCTCTAGCACTGCTTCCTAAGAGCAGCGTGTCTACCGATTTCACCATAGCGGCTTAGGGTATTTGGAATAATAATAATCTATTTTTAGTTAATCGTCGAGATTGTTGAAGGAGTCAATTCCATATTTTTTTGAATTCAAATGAATGAGAAAAAAAGTGTTTGGTTTCAATATTCAATATAAATATATGCAAAATATATGTATTTAAATATTCCAATAAAAAAAATTATTATCCTTTTATAAAAAAAAAGATGTTTCATTTTTTCTAGCGGACATTTTCGTAGTTTCTACTTTACTAACTAAATAATTACTAACTAAATAATTATGACTTCGATTCAAGTATATAACTTTAAAAAGTTCTTTCCTATTTGTTTGCATTTTTGAATATTTTTATAAAATGGATTTCTCATTTATTTTATAAATTTTATAAATCTAAACTCAAAAATGCTTTTTATGAATCATAGTTCATAGTATGACATCCAATTCCTTAGAAATTTATATTTAGGATTTAGTGGACCTATTATATATTGGTCTAAATATCTTGTCTAAGAAAAAAGTTTTTTATTTTCTATTGATTTTTTTCCTAAGGATCTTCTCTTTTCTTTTATGTAGAAAATAATAAAACTTTTTTCTTGTTATTGTGACAAGCGAACCGATGGGGAAAATAAAAATCCCCATCCGAAAATGAGAAAATATATTATAAAGGGGAGTACTATTTTGAGATTCAGATTATTTTATCCGACGTTTGCTTATTTATTTGTCGTACAAAAAAAATTTTGAATTTCCCGTTGAAAGAGACTTCGCTAATGAAAAAGCTTTCAATACTACCCAATATGCCTTTTTTTTCCAAATATTTTTATGAATCTTTTTTTTTGATATAGAAGTACGTTTTTTGGGAACTGCCATGAAAATTTTAAAGAGTTCTTCATTTCTATCGTTTGATGTGAAAGACATCTATTATTCAAACAATTCCATTTTTTCTTTCCGATTAAGGTAACAACTTCTCTCCCGTAGGGGGTCTGAGTTTGCTATAAAATTGATCAACCCCAAAAAAGCAAGTACACATAATTTGAATTTTAAAATTTGAATGAAACTAGTAGTTAATCAAAAAGGATATATGATTTTATAAAATGAATTTTAGTAATTTCCTTTTTCTTTGAAATTTATTTCTTTTTTATATTATGAAAATAATAATTTCGAATATCATATTCTTTCATACAACGAAAGATGTCCTCTAGTTCAATAAAAGACAATCGCAGAGTTACCCAATGAATTTTATCAATAAACAAACAAAAAAAGTTTTACGGTCGGCCATCTTATTATTACTATTCTATTATATTAGTCATATCAAAATAAAGTAATATATTAAGTGGTCCATTTTGGTTTCATTTTTTTTCTTTACTCTATAGATAGAAATTAATAGATATAAATTATCGTAATACGTAATATTAACTGAAATTTTTTTTGTATCTTCCTAAAAATCTTACTTAAATATATTAATAAAAAATTTGTAATTGTAACTTGGTTATACTCATATCATTTGACCAATTTGAACTTCTTGATTTGAATAGGTGAAGTGTTGAAAAAAAAAGATTGAGAAAAATTAAGAATCAAAAATTTTATTTTTATTTTCCATATCTTGATTTTTTATTGAACCTAAAAAAGTGATAAGAGCTGGTGAATCAGAAACAATTAATTAAGAATAAAACAAGAATAAAAAGGTCTTTTTATTATGGAATATACATATCAATATTCATGGATTATACCTTTCATTCCGCTACCAGTTCCTATATTAATAGGAGTGGGACTTCTCCTTTTTCCAACGGCAACAAAAAATCTTCGTCGTATGTGGGCGTTTCCTAGTATTTTACTGTTAAGCATAGTTATGATTCTTTCAGTCTATCTATCTATTCAACAAATAAATAGAAGTTCTATCTATCAATATGTGGGCTCTTGGACCATTAATAATGATTTTTCTTTAGAATTCGGTTATTTAATTGATCCACTTACTTCTATTATGTTAATATTAATTACTACTGTTGGAATTTTGGTTCTTTTTTATAGTGATAATTATATGTCTCATGATCAAGGATATTTGAGATTTTTTGCTTATTTGAGTTTTTTCAATACTTCAATGTTGGGATTAGTTACTAGTTCAAATTTGATACAAATTTATATTTTTTGGGAATTAGTCGGGGTGTGCTCTTACCTATTAATAGGTTTTTGGTTCACGCGACCTATTGCGGCAACTGCTTGTCAAAAAGCATTTGTAACTAATCGTGTAGGGGATTTTGGTTTATTATTAGGAATTTTGGGTCTTTATTGGGTAACGGGTAGTTTTGAATTTCGGGATTTGTTCGAAATATCCAATAACCTAATTTATAATAATGAAGTTAATTTTTTATTTATTACTTTGTGCTCCTTTCTTTTATTTGCTGGTGCAGTTGCTAAATCGGCACAATTTCCTCTTCATGTATGGTTACCAGATGCCATGGAAGGCCCTACTCCTATTTCGGCTCTTATCCACGCTGCTACTATGGTAGCGGCAGGAATTTTTCTTGTCGCTCGGCTTCTTCCTCTTTTTATAATTATACCTTATATAATGGGTTTCATATCTTTGACAGGTATAATAACAGTATTATTAGGAGCTACTTTAGCTCTGGCTCAAAAAGATATTAAAAGAAGTCTAGCTTATTCTACAATGTCTCAACTAGGTTATATGATGTTAGCTCTAGGTATGGGTTCTTATCGAGCCGCTTTATTTCATTTAATTACTCATGCTTATTCCAAAGCCTTGTTGTTTTTAGGATCTGGCTCTATTATTCATTCCATGGAATCCATTGTTGGATATTCTCCAGACAAAAGTCAGAATATGGTTCTTATGGGAGGTTTAAAAAAGCATGTCCCAATTACAAAAACCGCTTTTTTAGTAGGTACACTTTCTCTTTGTGGTATTCCACCCCTTGCTTGTTTTTGGTCCAAAGATGAGATTCTTAATGATAGTTGGTTTTATTCACCAATTTTCGCAATAATAGCTTGTTCCACGGCAGGATTAACCGCGTTTTATATGTTTCGGGTCTATTTACTTACTTTTGAGGGACATCTAAACGTTCAGTTTCAAAACTATAGTGGTAAAAAAAGTAGCTCTTTCTATTCAATATCCCTATGGGGAAAAGAAATATCAAAAAATAGCGAAAAAAAGTTTCCTTTATTAGTGGCAATGGATAATAATGAAAGGGCTTCCTTTTTTTGGAATAAGACATATCAAATTGATGACAATGTAAAAAAAACTCTAAACCCTTTTCTTACTACTACTAATTTTCCCACTAAAAACACTTTTTCCTACCCACACGAATCGGACGATACTATGATATTTCCCATCTTTCTATTAGTTCTTTTTACTTTGTTTGTTGGAGCCATAGGAATTCCGTTTAATCAGGACGGAAGTGATTTAGATATATTATCTAAATTGTTAAACCCGGCTATAAATCTTTTACATCAAAATTCAAATAATTCCGGGAATTGGGAGGAATTTTTAATAAATGCAAGTTCTTCCCTTAGTATAGCTTTTTTGGGAATATTTTTAGCTACTTTGTTATATAAGCCTATTTATTCATCTTTACAAAATTTAAACTTACTTAATTCAGTTGTTAAAAAAACCTATAATAGAGCTTTGTGGGACAAAATAATAAATGTGATATATAATTGGTCATATAATCGTGGTTATATAGATGCTTTGTATACAAAATCTTTAACTGGGGGTATAAGAGGATTGGCTGAACTAACTCATTTTTTTGATAGACGAGTAATTGATGGAATTACAAATGGGGTCGGCTTTGCAAGTTTCTTTTTAGGAGAAGGTATTAAATATGTAGGGGTCGGACGCATCTCTTCTTATCTCTTATTATATTTAGGTTTTGTATTGATTTTTTTATTAATTTACTTTCAGTATTAACCAGTATTAACAGTATAATTTTTTTTATGTCACAATAGGTTTTTCAAACCATAATAAATTTGTATCTTCTTTAAAAATTTCTAACTCTTTTTTCCCATCCAGATTAGAAGTTTTATAAGTTTTATAAAGTTGGTTATCCTTATAGAATGTTTCTTTTAAATAGAATTCATCCCCCTTTCCATTTACTCGGATCTCTTCCCTTTCATCGATTTTGTCCGGATCCTCCCTTTCTTCCGAAAAAAGGGAAGGAGAAGGATCTTCTTCGGTGGATCTCTCTTGTTCCTGTTTAGTCCCCTTTGTTTCGAAAGTTCTTTCTATTTCTACATCTGTTTCTTCCTCACTTTCCCCCCCTTCTTTCGTTTCTGAGGTTTCTTTCAGTTTTTTAGTAACAATAGGTGAGGGTATTCTGCCTAAATAGTAAACACAGGTAATAAATAAGAGAA